GTGTTATCCAATTTTAAAATTGGTTTATTCAGCAGCAGCAAATGCTAGTCACAATTGGGGTTTCAAGAAAACAAGTTTAGTTATTTATAAAGCCGAAGTTAGCAAGGGTACTACTGTAAAAAAATGGAAACCTCGAGCTCGGGGGCGGGGTTATCCAATAAAAAGAACCGCTTGCCATATAAGGATTGTATTGAAAGATACATCTTGGTATGAGTATGACGAAAATAAAGAATATCTCTTATGCTCCAAAAACAAAAAGATGAATGAAAAAAAAAAGAAGCACGAAGATATGACGTATTATTTTATGTATAATAATGGGGGATTATGGGACAAAAAATAAATCCACTCGGTTTCAGACTTGGTACAACCCAAAGTCATCATTCTATTTGGTTTGCACACCAAAAGAATTATTCCCTAGGTCTGCAAGAAGATCAAAAAATACGACATTGTATCAAAAATTATATACAAAAAAATATGAGAATATCCTATGGGGTCGAAGGAATTGCACGCATAGAAATTCGAAAAAGAATTGATCTGATTCAAGTCATAATCTATATGGGATTCCCAAAGTTATTACTAGACGGTGGAACCAGAAGAGTTGAAGAATTGCAGATGAATATACAAAAAGAACTGAACTGTTTGAACCAAAAACTCAACATTACTGTGACAAGAATTCCAAGCCCTTATGGACAACCTAATATTCTTGGAGAATTTATAGCGGGACAATTAAAGAATCGAGTTTCATTTCGAAAAGCAATGAAAAAAGCAATAGAATTAACTGAACAGGCGGATACAAAAGGAATTCAAGTCCAAATTGCAGGACGCCTCGATGGAAAAGAAATAGCCCGTGTCGAATGGATCAGAGAAGGTAGGGTTCCTCTACAAACCATTCGGGCTAAAATTGATTATTGTTTCTATACAGCCCGAACGATCTATGGGGTATTAGGCATAAAAATTTGGATATTTCGAGAGGATTAATAAGAATACGTTACTTGTCTTTCTTCTGTATGCGATATCCATTGCAAAAAAAAAATAAAAAACAACAAACTCTTTGCTTTCAGTCTTTTTTTTTCTGAATTTTTTTTTTTTTGCAATGACAATTCTTAATTTCTATAGGATTGCATAAAAAAATGATTAATCATTTTCTAGAATTGCTATGCTTAGTGTGTGACTCGTTGATTTTTTTGAGAAGATAGGATTACAAAAAGGAACCAACCTTGACTATGAACTCATTACTATAGAACTAATAACCAACTCATCGCTTTGCATTATCTGGATACCAAAAAGCCGTCAAAATAGGATATATTGATCATATACTTGTAGCAACTGCAAGATTTCTTTTGCATAGTAAAGAAAACCAACCGAATTGGGATAGAAAATAAAGTATACAGATAAAAGGAAGGTTGATAGAAAGCTATAAAAAAATTTGAATGATATATGATTCCAATATGTATGTAAGGTTTATGAGTCTTCTCAGAAAAACACAAATTAAATAAGGCAATGTAATAAAGCATCAATACGAATTGATAGAATTATGGGCGAATCAGTTCGTTCATATAAAAATCAAAAATAATCAAGAGCCTCGAGCCAATAAAGACTGAGAAGATTGACTCAAGAAAAAATCTTCGGCAGGGGCTCCGTTGTAGAATTCAAACCTAAACATGAATTCAGAAGCAATGGGAACGAAAGAACCCATGAATACGGGGGATTCCATTGAAAAAAGAATCTTAATAATTCATTGGGTGGGATGGCGAAACGAACCAGGAACCAATTCATTTATTCCCCAAAGGAATGAACAAATACTACAACTGAAATAGATTGAAAAAACTCAATATTCGCCCGCGAAGTTTTTTAGTAGATTACTGCTATTCAATCTCATTCGATTCTTTTCTTTTGAATTCTTTTTAATAAAAAATCAAAGCAAAAAGAAATAACAAAAACACATTCTTCATAAATCAAATTGTTTCAAATGTTTCTAAATCCAAACAAGATATCAAAATTTCGAATTGAGAATAGATTAATTGAAATCTTAAAAAATCCAGGATTCAGTATATTTTCGAAAATTCGAAAATTGAAATCGTTTCGTTCGCGAGGAGCCGGATGAGGAGAAACTCTCATGTCCGTTTCTGTAGTAGAGATGGTATTGAGAAAAAACCATCTACTATAACCCCAAAAGAACCAGATTTCGTAAACAACATAGAGGAAGAATGAAAGGGATATCTTCTCGAGGAAGCCGTATTTCTTTCGGTAAATATGCTCTTCAGTCACTTGAGCCCGCTTGGATTACATCTAGACAAATAGAAGCAGGTCGGCGGGCAATGACCCGAAATGTGCGCCGTGGTGGAAAAATCTGGGTATGTATATTTCCAGACAAACCTGTTACATTAAGACCTACGGAAACACGTATGGGTTCGGGGAAGGGATCCCCCGAATATTGGGTAGCTGTCGTTAAACCAGGTAGAATACTTTATGAAATGGGTGAAGTTGGAGAAAATATAGCCCGAAAGGCTATTTCAATAGCGGCGTCCAAAATGCCTATACGAACTCAATTTATTATGTCAGGTTAGACAGGTAGAACCGACGGAAAAAAGTCTTAGAGATAAAAAAAGAATTGTGGATTTGTTTTATTTTGAATTTGAACAAGAATATTTCTTTTTTTTTTTTTACTTCGACTTTCTCTTTGCATTGAAAGAACAGATTCAAAAATGATATGATTCAAGCTCAAACCCATTTAAATGTCGCGGATAACAGCGGGGCTCGAGAATTGATGTGTATTCGAATCATAGGAGCCAGTAATCGCCAATATGCTCATATTGGCGACATTATTGTCGCTGTGATCAAGGATGCATTACCAAACACATCTCTAGAAAGATCAGAAGTGATTAGAGCTGTAATTGTTCGTACTTGTAAAGAACTTAAACGCGACAACGGCATGATAATACGATATGATGACAATGCAGCAGTTGTTATTGATCAAGAAGGAAATCCAAAAGGAACTCGAGTTTTCGGCGCGATTGCCCGAGAATTGAGACAGTTAAATTTCACTAAAATAATTTCATTATCGCCTGAAGTATTATAGTATCACATCCGACTTAATAGAGTAGAGTCCTACTCGTCTACTTAGTTATTGAATGAAATAGATAACTTAAACTTAGTGAATCAAATTTTTTCTGACGCGTATCTCGTTATTTATTTTAAATAATTGAAAATAAAATAATTTGAATTATTTTATTGTTTATATTATTTAATAATTTCATATCAAACATTTTTAAACATTCTTATTGTTATTGAATATTTTTTTATTACATAAAAATGAAAAAAGTAAAAAAAAGCATGTTGATTAGATCAAAAACGTGGAGGCAACAAAAATTAAAATTTATCATGGGTAGAGACACTATTGCTGATAGAATAATCCCTATACGAAATGCTGACATGAATAGAAAAGGGACGGTTCAAATAGAATCTACTAACATCACGGAAAACATTGTTAAAATGCTTTTACGAGAGGGTTTTCTTGAAAGCGTGAGAAAACATCAGGAAAACAACAAATATTTTTTGGTTGTAACCCTACGACATAGAAGGAATAGAAAAGGAATGTATCCAACTATTTTTAATTTAAAACGGATCAGTAGGCCTGGTCTACGAATCTATTCTAACTCTCAACGAATTCCTAGAATTCTAGGGGGGATGGGAATTGTAATTCTTTCTACTTCTCAAGGGATAATGACAGACCGAGAGGCTCGACTGGAAGGAATTGGCGGAGAAATTTTGTGTTATATATGGTAATCCTTCTGAGATCTGAATTGTCGCCAGAATTGACTATTTGTCAAAAGAAAAAAAGACGTGTTAATTACTCTTAACATTATTTTGATACGTCGAGAGGTTTTACCTAAAACGAAAAGAACAAAAAATGAATTCCTAATTCATAATAACAAGGATTTGGATGATTAGGTGCTTTTTTTTAACCATCAGCATTTCTTTGATTCTTTGATGGGAATACAATTCGAGGTTGGGGTTTCAAATTTCAAGAAATTTATTTTCTTCAAATAAGTATACTCAGAATTCAGTTTAGGAACGACAACTATGAAAATAAGGGCCTCCGTTCGTCAAATTTGTGATAAATGTCGATTGATCCGTAGGAGAGGACGAATTATAGTAATTTGTTCCAATCCGAGACATAAACAAAGACAAGGATAATCTTTTGAAAATAGACTCTATAACATAAAGTAACCAATGCAAAAATAGGATCTGTTTTGACATGAAATGGATATATCCATATACCTCGAATTTCTCATGATAAGATGATAAAGTAAAGTATGGCAAAATCTATACCAAGAACTGGTTCACGGAGAAATGACCCGATCGTGTCACGTAAGAATATACGCCGAATATCAAAGGGCGTTATTCATGTTCAAGCAAGTTTCAACAATACCATTGTGACTATTACAGATGTCCGAGGGCGGGTAATCTCTTGGGCCTCCGCCGGTACTTGTGGATTCAAAGGTACAAGAAGAGGGACTCCATTTGCTGCTCAAACCGCAGCAGGAAAGGCTATTCGTACAATCATAGATCAAGGTATGCAACGAGCAGAAGTGATGATAAAAGGTCCCGGTCTAGGTAGGGATGCAGCATTACGAGCTATTCGAAGAAGTGGTATACTATTAAGTTTCGTACGTGATGTAACCCCTATGCCCCATAATGGATGTAGGCCCCCTAAGAAAAGACGTGTATAGAAATCAAAATGAAATATTTAAGAGAACTAAACAATTCAATGATCTGATCAAATAATATTAATATGGTTCGAGAGAAAGTAAGAGTATCTACTCGGACACTACGGTGGAAGTGTGTTGAATCAAGAGCAGATAGTAAGCGTCTTGATTATGGACGCTTTATTCTGTCTCCACTTAAGAAAGGACAAGCCGATACAATAGGCATTGCAATACGAAGAGCTTTGCTTGGGGAAATAGAAGGAACATGTATCACCCGCGCAAAATTTGAAA